TGATCACATCAGAGCGTTTCCGCGGTCGAATCCACTTTGAATTTGATAAATGCATTGCTTGTGAAGTATGTGTTCGGGTATGCCCTATAGATCTCCCCGTTGTTGATTGGAAATTGGAAACCGATATTCGAAAGAAACGATTGCTTAATTACAGTATTGATTTCGGAATCTGTATATTTTGTGGAAACTGTGTTGAGTATTGTCCAACGAATTGTTTATCAATGACTGAAGAATATGAACTTTCTACTTATGATCGTCACGAGTTGAATTATAATCAAATTGCTTTGGGTCGGTTGCCAATGTCAGTAATTGGAGATTCCACAATTCGAACAATTAGGAATTCGACTCAAATCAAAAAAGGCACGGCTAAACCACTTGATTCAAGAACAATTACCAATTACTAAGATTCCGTTTTGATTGAAAGTAGCGAAGCTTCCTTCATTTTATTTTGCTTAGACAATAACTAAAAATCCTAAAGGGGTTGAGAGTAATGATTTTCATATATTCATAAAAATATATTTATCTATTCTCGGTATATTAAAATACTACATTACATACAGTATATATATATAAATATCATATCTGTGATTATAATATATAAATAAAAAAAAAGAAAATAGAATAATTATTCTATACTCTAAATAATTTAAATAATTGAATCGAGAAATTTTTTAAATGCAATTTTGAACGAAACTTTCAGATAAACAAATGGTATTCAATCATTCATATAATAAATAAACATATCTACATCAACCCACACACGACCCTATATTGATTTAATTCAATTAGAAGGGTATCAAAAAATAGGTAACCTCTTCTTTTTTTTTTGTTTGTTCAATAAGGTCATGAAAAATTTCTACTTAATTTATCTTTTATTTTACATAGAATGGATTTGCCTGGACCAATACATGATTTTCTTTTAGTTTTTTTGGGATTGGGTCTTATAGTGGGAAGTCTAGGAGTGGTATTACTTACCAATCCAATTTTTTCTGCCTTTTCGTTGGGATTGGTTCTTGTTTGTACATCCTTATTCCATATTCCATCGAACTCCCATTTTGTAGCTGCTGCACAGCTCCTTATTTATGTGGGAGCAATAAATGTATTAATTGTATTTGCCGTGATGTTTATGAATGGTTCAGAATATTACAAAGATTTCTATCTTTGGACTGTTGGAGATGGAGTCACTTCACTGGTTTGTACAAGTATTTTTTTTTCATTAATTACTACTATCCCAGATACGTCATGGTACGGTATTATTTGGACTACAAGGTCAAACCAGATTATAGAGCAGGACTTGATAAATAATGGTCAACAAATTGGGATTCATTTATCAACAGATTTTTTTCTTCCATTTGAACTTATTTCGATAATTCTTTTAGTTGCCTTGATCGGTGCAATTGCTATGGCTCGTCAGTACTAAATATTTCGAAATTGAATAATATAAAATTATATTAATTAAATTAATATAGACTTGTTCTTTTCTTCTTTAAAATATTTTTTTTATTGTTCATGTATATAAATATAAAGATAAAGTATAAAAAAAAGGAAAAAAAAAACGGAATTTTTCTATATTTATATCTATTTTCTATTACCAATACCTTTTTGCGTACTTTTTTAATTCTATTTTAGTCAATTGAATCGGTTAAATTGTTGTTCATATTGAAATGAATCGAGATTGATGAGGAGTTGTTCAATGATGCTCGAACATGTACTTGTTTTGAGTGCCTATTTATTATGCATCGGTATCTATGGATTGATTACAAGTCGAAATATGGTTCGAGCGCTTATGTGTCTTGAGCTTATACTGAATGCAGTTAATATAAATTTCGTAACATTTTCGGATTTATTTGATAGTCGCCAATTAAAAGGAGACATTTTCTCGATTTTTGTTATAGCAATTGCAGCTGCTGAAGCAGCTATTGGATTAGCTATTGTTTCATCAATTCATCGTAACAGAAAATCAACTCGTATCAATCAATCGAATTTGTTGAATAAATAGGGTTTATAAAAAAAATATAGAGTATCTGCCAATAAAAAAATGGGTATGTGCAGCATATAGTGCTATTTGATAAAATGTAATAAATCAAAGTATCTTGGCCTTCTTTCATGAGCAGATCCAGAAGTAGATTGATTCTGGTAAATCTACTAAATCATTGATTCATCTGGTGTCTACAATATATAATTCATTTACTACTTTACTAGATCGAAATTTTATGATGTTAAAAAAAAATTATAGATCCAATGTCACATTCAGTAAAGATTTATGATACATGTATAGGGTGTACTCAATGTGTACGAGCTTGCCCCACAGATGTATTAGAGATGATACCCTGGGACGGGTGTAAAGCTAAACAAATTGCTTCTGCTCCAAGAACAGAAGACTGTGTAGGTTGTAAAAGGTGTGAATCCGCTTGCCCAACCGATTTTTTGAGTGTCCGGGTTTATTTATGGCACGAGACAACTCGTAGCATGGGTCTAGGTTATTGATACGTTCGAGAAAATTCCACTTGAATCCATCATTTTTTATCTTTACCGACAAAACCCGTACTCGAGAAAAGAAATATATATAATAATCAAACTAATAATTTTTTCTTTTCTCGAGTACGGGTTTTCGGGTCAAAGTCAAAGTAAGTGTATCTTGTTTTTACCACGAATGATTTTCCTTGGTTAACTATAATTGTTGTTTTGCCGATATTCGCGGGTACTTTCATTTTCTTTTTCCCTCATAGAGGAAATAAGGTTATTAGGTGGTATACTATTTGTATATGCCTATTAGAACTACTTCTAATGGCCTATGTATTCTGTTATCATTTCCAATTGGATGATCCATTAATCCAATTGGAGCAAGATTATAAATGGATAAATTTTTTTGATTTTCATTGGAGACTGGGAATTGATGGGCTTTCCATAGGACCCATTTTACTCACGGGATTCATCACTACTTTAGCTACTTTAGCGGCTTGGCCAGTTACTCGAGATTCAAAATTGTTCCATTTCCTTATGTTAGCAATGTACAGCGGCCAAATAGGATTATTTTCTTCTCGAGATCTTTTACTTTTTTTTATCATGTGGGAATTAGAATTAATTCCTGTCTACCTACTTTTATCCATGTGGGGAGGGAAGAAACGTTTGTACTCAGCTACAAAGTTTATTTTGTACACCGCGGGGGGTTCCATTTTTCTCTTAATGGGAGTTCTAGGTATGGGTTTATATGGTTCCAATGAACCAACATTAAATTTTGAAACATCAGCCAATCAGCCGTATCCTGTGGCATTGGAAATACTATTCTATTTTGGATTTCTTATTGCTTATGCTATCAAATTACCGATTATACCTCTACATACATGGTTACCAGATACCCATGGGGAAGCCCATTACAGTACATGTATGCTTTTAGCTGGAATCTTATTAAAAATGGGAGCATATGGATTGGTTCGTATCAATATGGAATTATTACCCCATGCTCATTCTATATTTTCTCCCTGGTTGATGATAGTAGGTGCAATTCAAATAATCTATGCAGCTTCAGCATCTCCGGGTCAGCGTAATTTAAAAAAGAGAATTGCCTATTCCTCTGTATCTCATATGGGTTTCATAATTATAGGAATTAGTTCCATAACTGATACAGGACTCAACGGGGCCCTTTTACAAATGATCTCTCATGGATTTATCGGTGCTGCACTTTTTTTCTTGGCAGGAACGAGTTACGATAGAACACGTCTTGTTTATCTCGATGAAATGGGGGGAATAACTATCCCAATGCCAAAAATATTTACAATGTTCAGTAGCTTTTCGCTGGCTTCTCTTGCATTGCCTGGAATGAGTGGTTTTGTTGCAGAATTTGTAGTATTTTTTGGATTAATTATGAGCCAAAAATTTCTTTTAATGCCAAAAATACTAATAACTTTTGTAACGGCAATTGGAATGATATTAACTCCTATTTATTCATTATCTATGTTACGTCAGATGTTCTACGGATATAAGCAATTTAATTCTCAAAATTCTCATTTTTTAGATTCTGGGCCGCGAGAACTATTTCTTTCAATCTGTATTTTTCTACCCGTAATAGGTATTGGTATTTATCCGGATTTCGTTCTCTCACTATCAATTGACAAGGTAGAAACTATTATATCTAATTATTTTTATAGATAGTTAGTTTTTATTTTTAAATTTTATAATAAAAAAGTGAAAAAAAAAGTTAAAAAAATGAATTAACTTAAACTTAATAAAATAAACTAAAATTGTAATCAATTTGTAGTTTTTGAAAATCATTTGACTTGATTCAAATGATTTTCAAAAACTCGTACAAACTTTCGTTATCTATGCTTATGCTATTCCTATTATGTATTTGATATTCTATTCGTAACTGCTTTTTTTTTTCAATTAAATGTTAATGCGAATGAACCATAACTATGCAGCCCTATTCCTAATAGATTTACTCCAAAATAGCATATCCAAATTATAAAAAATCCTATAGAAGCCACAATTGCAGAATTTGAGCCTTGCAAATTTTCATTTGTTCTAGTATGTAAATAAATTGCGAATATTGTCCAAGTAATAAATGCCCAAGTTTCTTTTGGGTCCCAATTCCAGTAGGATCCCCACGCTTCATTAGCCCATACTGCTCCCGAAAGAATACCTATGGTTAAAAATAGAAAACCAAGACTAATGACACGAGAACTCCAACAATCCAATTGCTGAATTAATTGATGCCTGTGATAATTTCTAAACGAAATAAAACAATTGTTTTGTAAAACATGGCTTATTTCATTCACGTATTGAATTTTTCCAAATGAAAATAACCTAAAATGGTTGTTTTTACATTTAAAATTTTTTTTTTTATTTTTTCGAAATGTAATGGCTAGAAGAGCTACTGATAATAATGATCCGCAGAGAAGAGATGCATAGCTCAATACCATCATACTTACGTGCATCATTAACCACTGTGATTGTAGAGCAGGTACTAATATTGTGGATTGATGCATTTCAGTTAAAAGACCTGAGGTGGCAAATCCTTGAGTCAAAATAGCACTGGGTGCAGTTATTGCACTTAGAAGATTTTTTTGTTTTCTAAAAAAAGGAAGCATATGAATAATGGATAAACTCCATGAAAGGAACATTAATGATTCATATAAATTACTTAAGGGTAAATGCCCCGAATAAATCCAACGAATAACTAATAATCCTGTTATACATAAAAAAGCGGCTACCATTCCTTTTTCCGACGAATCATATAATCCTACGATTTCGTGGACTAATAAGTTAATCAAATAAATCGTCAGTACGATTGAAACAATCGACAAGGAAATGTGAGTTAATATATGTTCTAAAGTAAAAAATATCATAAAAAATCCTAAAAAGGATATCCTCCAAGAATGGAATGGAGATCTGAAATTATATTCTATCCATTATAGGAATTATTAGAGTATTTATTTTACTAGTATTTCTTTTTTAGAAATATGCCGCTACTCGGACTCGAACCGAGATGCTCTAGCACTGCTTCCTAAGAGCAGCGTGTCTACCGATTTCACCATAGCGGCTTGCTCGAAATCATAATAGCCCATTCATTTTTAATCGTCGAGATTGGAGGAGTAAATTTAATGCAATATTAATTTTGCCGAAAGATTCAAAATATCCTTTTAATTCCTATTTAAACGTTCAATAATCATTACCTTACTTAATTGTAGTGTGAGGTGGGGCTATTGTTGTTAGTTTTAAAACCGCACTGAATGGTTTTTCGTGTGGTTTAAGTTCTTTTAAAATTTTAGAATTGTAAGGAGGTTTAAAATGTTTGTTGGATAGGTTGAAAACTGGATTAACTATAAATTGCCAATTGCTAGGATTTAAATTGTACCCATAATTCGTGGTACTATTTATCAAACTAATTAAGTATTAGTCAAACCAATTAGTAGGCTGTAGATATACCAGTGAAAATTTGTCTTCAATATTTCTAAAACGATTTTTCATTATGGAATGGATATTGTGCTTTATGGATAGGTATCTTAATGTATTCTATAGTTAAAGTTAAGTTAAAACATAGAATATATATTCGGCATCCAGAACCCAATAAGCCTTTAAAAATTAAAAGAAAAATATCATTTTTGTGAAAAGTGAATCGATGGGGAAAATAACAATCCCCATCCCCCAAAAACCCACTAACGAGAAAGAGAAAACTTTGTAAAGAGAAAAATTATATATTGTGCCTAATTTTTCGAGCCTTTGTCTAGTAGACACAAAAATGTTATCCTACAACATACGACAATAGAAAATTGCATCTCATTAAGTTTACCATATTAATGGTAATTTCTTATCTTATAAATTATCGAATTCGTTGGTTCATATCGATTAAGATTATTCCAAGACTTTTCCAAGTCTTTATTATATAATATATTATATTACTTGTTTGTTGTACAAAAAAGCTTTTAGAATTCCCGGTCGAAAGGGATTTTGCTAAAGAAAAAGCTTTTATTCCTGCCCAATACACTTTATTTTTCCAAAAATTTTTACGAATATGCTTTTTGGACATAGAAATACGCTTTTTTTGAACCGCCATTCCAAAATGCAGAGGTTATTCATTTTATAGTTAAATGTGGAAGACATTTATTGTTCAAAAAAATATATAATTTTTTTATTACTCAAATTTACATACAATATTTTGAAGAAAGAATTATTTATACTGACTAGTATTATATATATATAACTATATTCGAATGAAGATATTTATATATATACATGGTATTCATGGCTATAGAAATCGAGTTGCTTTCCATTGGTAAAAAAGAATCAAAAAGAGTTTCAATTGTCTATTTTTTCCATGTTGCATTTCATGTAATTTCAAAAAAGAAATCGAAAAGTTTAAGAACCCTTACCTAATTTAAGAAAACTAGACTGTAAAACTCTTTCTATTAATTGTAATTGATCGAGGATCAAGAAAGTATATCTAATCTAATTAAAATTAGAAAAAATAAGTATCCATTAGTAATAAATTTATTAAACGATATGTTATTTGAACCAGAAATTCAAATTATTATTGCAGTTCTGTGCAAACTGAAGTGATGAGTAACAAATCGACGAACATCAATAAAATTAATCACAAGTATAAGTTTAAGTTGCTTTATTGAAAGAAATATAAGCAACTCACTCAGTTTCCCAACGGACTAGTTCACAACCGATTAATGATTCCGAATTCTGAATTCCGAATCAATTAACGAAAATAAGAAAAGAATCTCCTTGTTTTTTTGTTTATCGGGTTGAGTTATTGGTGGATCATAGGATACTCGGAAAAAAGTACTTTTTTTTTCATAATTTTTGGACTTGTTTTATGTATATAAACTAAATTATTGTAATAATGAAATGATTGAAAATATTATATTCTCTATGTTCATATATCTTAATCTTTAATTAAAAAAAAAAGAATAACTTTATCAGACTTAATCGTTTTTATTTGACTATTTTGAAATCATCAGAATTCTTAATTCTATTTCTATATTAATTCTATTTCTATTAAAGTCTTTTCATATCTTGATTTTTTTTTTGCTCCGTTCTAAATATAAAAGAGTTGGTGAATCGGAAACAATTTAACAATAAAAAAAGGTTTATTTTTTATGGAATATACGTATCAATATGCGTGGATCATACCTTTCGTCCCCCTTCCGGTTCCTATAGCAATAGGGGTAGGCCTTTTTCTTTTCCCGGCGGCAACAAAAAATATTCGTCGTATATGGGCTTTTCTTAGTGTTTTATTACTAAGTATCGTTATGATTTTTTCCGCCAATCTGTCTATTCAGCAAATAAATGGCAGTCCATCCTACCAATATGTATGGTCTTGGACCCTAAATAATGATTTTTCTTTAGATTTAGGCCACTTAATAGATCCGCTTACTTCCATTATGTTAATATTAATAACTACTGTTGGAATAATGGTTCTTATTTATAGTGACAATTATATGTCTCATGATCAAGGCTATTTGACATTTTTTGCTTATATTAGTTTTTTTAACGCTTCGATGCTGGGATTAGTTACTAGTTCAAATTTGATACAAATTTATATTTTTTGGGAATTAGTTGGAATGTGTTCGTATCTATTAATAGGTTTTTGGTTCACACGACCCCTTGCCGCAACTGCTTGTCAAAAAGCGTTTGTAACTAATCGTGTAGGGGATTTTTTTTTATTTTTAGGAATCTTAGGTCTTTATTGGATAACGGGGAGTTTTGAATTTCGGGATTTGTTTGAAATAGCCAATAATTTGATTGATAATAATGGGGACAATTCTTTATTTCTTACTTTGTGTGCTTCCCTATTATTTGTAGGTTCGGTTGCCAAGTCTGCGCAATTCCCTCTTCATGTATGGTTACCTGATGCTATGGAAGGCCCTACTCCTATTTCGGCTCTTATACATGCTGCTACTATGGTAGCAGCAGGAATTTTTCTTGTAGCTCGACTTTTTCCTCTTTTTACAGTCATACCTTACATACTGAATATAATTTCTTTGGTAGGTATAATAACAATACTATTAGGAGCTACTTTAGCTCTTGCTCAAAGAGACATTAAAAGAAGTCTAGCCTATTCTACAATGTCGCAATTGGGCTATATTATGTTAGCTTTAGGTATGGGATCTTATCGAACTGCTTTATTTCATTTGATCACTCATGCCTATTCGAAAGCATTATTGTTTTTAGGATCTGGCTCCATTATTCATTCAATGGAAACTATTGTTGGGTATTCCCCAGATAAAAGCCAGAATATGGTTCTTATGGGTGGTTTAAAAAAATATGTCCCAATTACAAAAATTTCATTTTTTTTAGGCACGCTTTCTCTTTGTGGTATTCCACCTCTTGCTTGTTTTTGGTCCAAAGATGAAATTCTTAATGATAGTTGGTTGTATTCACCCATTTTTGCAATAATAGCTTATTTCACAGCAGGATTAACTGCATTTTATATGTTTCGGATGTATTTACTTACTTTTGAAGGTCATTTAAATAGTAATTGTAAAAATTACAGCGGAAAAAAAAATAATGTGTTCCATTCAATATCTATCTGGGGAAAAAAAGGACAAAAAGTAAAAAAAAATAATTTGATTTTATCAACAATGAATCATAATCAAAGAATTTCTGTTTTTTCGAAAAAAGTATATCCTATTGTTGGTAATGTAGTAACCAATATGATGGGGTCTCTTATTACTATACAAAATTTTTCCAATAAAAAAATTTCCACATATCCTTATGAATCGGACAATAATATGTTATTACCACTTCTTATATTGGTCTTAGTTACTTTGTTCGTTGGATCCATAGGAATTCCTTTTGGTCAAGGAATAATTCATTTAGATATATTATCCAGATGGTTAACTCCATCAATAAACTTTTTACATTCAAATTATGATTTTGATTGGGATGAATTTGTGATAAATGCTATTTTTTCAGTCAGTATAGCATATTTCGGAATATTTATAGCGTTTCTTTTCTATGGGCCTGCTTATTCCAATTTTAATAATTTGAACTTAATAAATTTATCTGTTCAAATGGGTCCTAGGAGAATTATTTGGGACAAAATACTCAATTTTATATATAATTGGTCATATAATCGTGGTTACATAGACGCTATTTATACAAAAACCTTAACTACAGGTATAAGAGGGCTGGCAGAACTAAGTTATTTTTTTGATAAACAAGTAATTGATGGAATTACGAATGCTGTTGCTATTCTAAATTTATTTGTAGCAGAAATTATTAAATATGTAGGGGGAGGACGAATCTCTTCTTATCTCTTCTTTTACTTATTTTATGTATTTATTTTTATAGCAATTTACTGTATTTTACAATTTTAAATCAAAAGTGTTTTTTATTTTTTCTTCAAATTCTCGGTAATCAGTAGTAAGGGCAGTAGGAAGAGCGATATCATGAAGTTTGTTTATCCAAAGAGTTTCGATAGAATCTTCTATCGAGTTTATTAAATACTCGTTCATGTTTGAACCTGAATACAATTCTTTGATTGTTCCAC